ATTAAATAAGGTTTATATTAGTGGATTCATCATAGTAATAGAAAGTAAAAATCTTGAATGGATGGGCTCTCATAATTAATGAGAGATATCATGGAGAGATATCATGATTGAAAGATCTCATTCATTATATTCAGAAAATTCCATTATATGTTATGTGAAATCTATAAAACCCTTTGTCGGTTCGTTTCATATTTTCTTTTTTTGAATCCTCTCATTTTATTCAAGTAATTGGTAATTGTTCGTTCATAGAAGAAATATGCTAATACTATTTCACTTTGAACTTCTAAAATGAAGCTATTATTACTATTCTAAATAGTAATTATTAGAAATGGAAATTATTATTACTATCCCTATTTATTTAATTATTTTACTATTTCATTTTTCATTGGTTAATATATTAGAATTAGATTTCATATTTTTTATTATTCTTTTATTCTTTTTTTTATTTAGTATTTTTAATATTTGCAAAAAGAAAAAAAAAAAGATCGTTGGAACAATCCATATTCGTGAAGCAACTGTTGTTACATTAGATCCCCCCAAGAGTTCTTTCCTTATGTAACTACAATACAAAACAAATTAATATGGAAAGAATAGAGAATTTCAAAGGGTAATAGGAGTTGCTCTTCTTTGAATCGAGTTGGCCCGAAATCAAATTTAAATAAAGAAAAAAAATCAAATGAAAATATTCAATATTTTCATTTGATTTTTTTTTAGTGTCCGTCTATAATGACTGATGAATCAAGAACTTTCAATTGGAACTAAACGAATTTTTTAAATTAGTTTTTCTTACCATCATATCTCGATTGAGACTTAGGTAAATGTTTTATTCATATAATTATATGTAGTAAAATAACATATCTAATTTAGCTCTTTCATGCCTATTCTAACTAGTTATTTTGGTTTTTTACTGGCTGCTTCTACTATAACCCCAGCTCTATTTATTGGTTTAAACAAGATACGACTTATTTGAAATGAATGAAATTCAATAAACAATTTACAAAAATCAAAATCAAAGCCTCTCAGAATATTTCATTTCAGGTATTCTATGGTTCCTTCCCGCGTCAATTACCAATTCCTGGCCATTGAGATTCACGAATAATTCAGATTAATATTTAAGGATAGATCTTACCTCTCTTCTTATTCCCTAAAACAAATCGAAATGATTGAAGTTTTTCTATTCGGAATCGTCTTAGGTCTAATTCCTATTACTTTAACAGGATTATTTGTAACTGCATATTTACAATACAGGCGCGGTGATCAGTTGGACCTTTGATTGAGTAACATCTCTTTTTTTGATTGACCTCCTCCTTGTAGGAGGTCAATTTTAAGTTGCAATTCTACTTTGTTTTGTTAAGTTCTTTCATTGTAATTCGACATAACATAAAAGGAATCACGCTCTGTAGGATTTGAACCTACGACATCGGGTTTTGGAGACCCGCGTTCTACCGAGCTGAACTAAGAGCGCTTTCTTAGATCCTATAACAATAGATATATAAAAGTAGATACAATTGTAAAGAAAAGGATTTTTTTATCCCCGAAGTTTATTGCGTGTACATATAGTATGTAAAAATGAAAGATTATGTCCAAAATTGACTGATCTTACTCAAGGAATCTCTCCTAAGTATCTATAGGAGAAAGAATAGGTAGGGATGACAGGATTTGAACCTGTGACATTTTGTACCCAAAACAAACGCGCTACCAAGCTGCGCTACATCCCTTTGAAAAATTGTTATACAGTGTGTCATTGTATAAAATCCATATCTTTTTTTCCACATCCTTCTTTTTTGCTCTACCTATTCTATAGATATAGATAGGTAGAGAATGTTCTTGTCATTTTTTATTTTTTTTAGGGGACGGCAAAATTGAATCTGCTGGGTCATTGTACATATGCATTTTAGTTAGTAATTCCTAATTCTAATTTCATTTCAAGCAAAAACAAATGATCTTTAACTAAAATTCAAATATCGGATTATCTATGATCTATTTATTAGAATAGCGAACTAGGACTCTATATGTATTACAATATACAATTCTTACAATATACAATACAAAGAAAATAAATAAGAAAAAAATAGAAAATAAAAGAAGAAGGAGGATTTTCAATGCGAGATATAAAAACATATCTCTCAACGGCACCTGTGTTAACCACTTTATGGTTTGGGTCTTTAGCAGGTCTATTGATAGAAATTAATCGTTTATTTCCAGATGCCTTGTCATTCCCCTTTTTTTCATCCTGATGAAATTCTTGTATTGATAAAAAATGAAGAAGATTTGAGATACAATTCTACGTAACATGGCTCTAAATTCTTTTTCTTTTATATCCTAATCTATCCTAAAAAAAAAGAAAGAGTGTATTGAATCTCAGTCAAAATACAGTGAAATTTTGGGGGAAAAGAAATGGAAATGTGGATCCAGTCTAGGGACGGTTCCACGAAATTCTAACATAGAAAGAAGAAAATACTGAGATTAGTATAGAAATGATTCATAGTTAGAAAAAATTGTATTAATTAATTATTACGATATTCTTAATATTCTTCTATTAATGAATATGACTCTTTTTCTTTATATTTATAGTATTATAGTAATTCTATTTTAGATTATAGTACTTCGAAGTCATTCGAATTCTAATAATTCAAAAAAGAAAATAGTTAGAAATTCCATAGCGAACGAAGTCGATCCAAAATGAAAAGGAGGTTCATGGCCAAGGGTAAAGATATTAGAATTCTAGTGATTTTGGAATGTACCTGTTGTGTTCGAAAGGGTGTCACTAAAGAATTGCTGGGCATTTCTAGATATATTACTCAAAAGAATCGACACAATACACCCAATCGACTAGAATTTAGAAAATTTTGTCGCTATTGTCAAAAGTATACGATTCATGGAGAAATAAAGAAATAGATAGAAAAGAATTCGTGTTTGATTCTTCCAAGTAGTGGGAAGAGTAAGAACTTTACATCTTAACATATATAATACAAACCAAATCCTATTTTGGTCGAATCTTAAATGAATAAGAAAAAAAGAGGATTCTATTTTTTAGATTATTTTATATCGAAGGAATAAACAAACAAGGAATAAGCAAACCATGGATAAATCCAAACAACCTTTTCGTAAATCCAAGCGATCTTTTCGTAGGCGTTTACCCCCAATCGGATCGGGGGATCGAATCGATTATAGAAACATGAGTTTAATTAGTCGATTTCTTAGTGAACAAGGAAAAATCTTATCTAGACGGACGAATAGGTTGACTTTGAAACAACAACGATTAATTACTATTGCTATAAAACAAGCTCGTATTTTATCTTTGTTACCTTTTCGTAATAATGAGAAACAATTGGAGAGAGTGGAGTCGATTCCTAGGACTACTGGTCCTAGAACCAAAAATAAATAGATATACTCTTCAAAACTCCAATCGGAATTCAAGCTCATATTAATGTTTTGCTCAAAAAAAAACTAGAATCCAGATTTGATTCTTGTATTCTAAAAAAGGAAAAATGGGGAAGAAATCTTTTTTTCTTGAAAGATGTTCGTTTCTTCCTACTACTCAAATCTTAATTTCTTTTTATTCTATCTTCCCGGAGTCCATTCTCCGGGAAATCCTGTTTCAATCATTCTTGTTTCCTGTATAAAAGATTCTATTAAGATTCTTTTATTCCTTTATTTGATTTGTATTCTTTTCTTTTTAATTGATAATTTTCTTTGAAATAATATCAAAACAATTCTTATTTGATAGGGCTATTTGCGCAAGTATTTTACGATTCAGAAGCAATTGTCTTTTGTACAGATTGTGGATGAAGAGGCTATAACTATAGAATAGCCTATCCTCACGAGTTACCGCATTTATTCGAGTGATCCACAAACGACGAAAATCTCTCTTTTTCCTGCTCCTATCTCGATGAGAGGAAATCAAAGCTCTCATTCTTTGTTGAGTAGTCGTTCGAGTCAGTCTTGAATGAGCCCCTATAAAGGTTGATGCAAATAAACGAATCTTTTTTCGACGTCTCCGAGCTGTATATCCTCGTTTAACTCTGGTCATTGAATAAAATGAAACTTTATTGAATAACTAATTGATTTCTCTTCTTTCAGTCATCCTTTTCTTCCGGTCGATTAATAACAAAACGGATTCTTCCAATATATAAAATATAAATTCCAATGGCTTTTGCGACTATGACCTTCCCGACCACGATTTTTTCTTTCTTCAAGGTATCTCGCCTGGAAATAAGAAATTCGAATGCTACTAAAGAAGAAAGAATAGTGGGTTTCCTCGTTTCTATGGCAACTTCTGAAACGGTGAGGTCCTCTCTATACACCGGAGCCTCTTCTTTCATTTCATCAAAATTTCTTGTGAACTTGTATAGTTCACACTCTTTGGCTCTACCCATCCATTTTTCAATTAGAATTCTTTTTTCAATTCTAATTCTAAAGTAATAGTCCTTTTCACAAAAAAGCTATCCATACAGTGACGGTATTTAATTCTGAAAGTTGGCTAGGTAGCTGACCTTGTTAGTCCGTTTTTTTTCAAGAAAAGGAATAGGAGCATAACCTTTTTCCTCCGCTTAATGGATAACTATTTGTTACCAATGGAGAATTTCTTCTCATCTCAAACGGAGTGATTGGATTTGCACCAATAGAAACCATAAATTCATAACATAATTAGGTAGATAATAGATCTTGATACTAGTCAATCAAAAGGTCGTGTTCCACCCTATCTATCCTAATTCATTGGTAGTGGTCGTTGATACCGGAAAAAATTTTTGCATTTCTTCAAACTCATGATCTTAACTTAACGAGTCGCACATACACCCTAGTACATGTTCCTCGACGCTGAGGACATCCTCGAAGAGCGGGAGATTTCGTGACATTTCTTATTGGCTGTCTTGCGTTTCTAATAAGTTGTTTAATGGTTGGCATGGTGTGTCTATAGAATCTCATTCTAGATAGAATAGAGCGGGTTGGCTTAGATCGATCTTAACCTGATGATTGATGATTATGAATGATTTCTATTCACACGTAAATTTTGAATTTTTAAAAGGAATTCGTATATTTATATGGAATTCCCAGTATTTTCATTTTCGATCGCGACAAGATCAACGATGCCATGAGCTTGAGCTTCTGTTGCTGACATAAAAACATCCCTTTCCATATCTTCGGATATAACCCATAAAGGGTTGCCCGTTCTTTGTACATAAACTTTTGTGAGAGTTTCGCGAAGCTTCAATAGTTCTTCTGCTTCCAGAATAAAATCCCTTGCTTGTGCTTCGTAAAAAGAACTAGCAGGTTGGTGAATCATAACCCTGATGATATTGATATAACATCATGAATGGTTCTTCTATCTATATATTGCACGATTGGATGGATTAAGGAATCAAAATAATAATAAAAAATAGAATTAAACAACCGTACAGGCATCTTTTGTACATTGCATACGGCTCTGTAATGGATTTTCTTTTTTTGATATAATTTCTTTTATCGAAAAGAATAAATAGAACCTATATGATCCAAATCATTAAATGATCCATTTACCACCCTTCCTTTCGTAGTAGTTAAAAAGATACTATGATGGTTCTGTTGCTTTATATATTTATCTCGTCTGTGGTTTAGCAATCCCAAAGTTTCTTTTTGATAAGATCTAAGAAGGAAAAAATGATTTTTTCCTTTTTTTTTTATTCTTTCCTCTCATAACATAAAAATAAGAAAGAGACTTCTGTTGTGGAAGAATAATGGTTTGTGACGCTGAAATTGACTCTTGCTTGACACAGAAAATCAAATTGGGAATAAACCTTCTTTCATACTACTATTTCGATACAAAATCTCATGTTAGAAAAAAAAACAATAATGGTTTGTTCATATCGAACTCGAAGTGCCATGCTATTATTACTTATTCTTTATTTGATTCATATTCGATACAGCGAAGGCATAGTATTCTTTTTTTTTCTCAAATAAAAAAAAACTCATTGGCGCCAAGCGTGAGGGAATGCTAGACGTTTGGTAATTTCTCCTCCGACCAGAATGAAAGATCCCATTGAAGCGGCTAATCCCATACATATTGTATGTACATCTGGTAACACAAATTGCATAGTATCATAAATGGCTATTCCTGGTATTACCCATCCACCTGGAGAATTTATAAACAAATAAAGATCCCTAGTATCATCTTCTATGCTGAGATATACCATGAGACCAACAATTTGATTCGAGATCTCGCTATCAACCTCTTGGCCTAAAAAAAGTAATCTTTCTCGATGAAGTCGGTTGATTAGGACAAAATTGTATCCCTGAGGAACCGTACGTGCACCTTTGGATGCATACGGTTCAAAAGAATTGTGAAAAAAAAATCAATGTGTCGATTCCAATCCTATTTCTTTTTTTTTTTAAGTTTTGCCCCCTTCCCCTTACCTCTATTCTATAATGTAGAAAATAAAAAAGAATTTTATGAACTTATTGAACTAACTTCTCATTGATGTATTGTTTCATCGAAATTCAAATTACGATGTAATTTTCTTGTTCCTGAATGGGCCTTTCAATTCTTTTAGGTTCTTGTTCTACTCCGGGGGAAGATTTGTCCGAATTCCATTTGCGCATATAGGTCAAATGATTCCAGTACCACTTCTTTTTTTTTTTTCAATTGTTTCATACCTTTCCCCAAAATATTTGATGTATTAATCATACTACTTCATTGGTAGGTAGTTTGATATTATCCCTATAGTAAATATAAGAATAATAAGAATAGTCTATTCTATATTATACAAGCGGTAATTGTGTAATCATAATCATCATATATTCTACATAATATATTATATTCTAAGATTCTATTATCTTTGTATTATAGTAAGTTATATTCTATTCATATTCTATTTAATTACTAATGAATCTCAAATTTATGAAGAATTTCATGAAATTTATATTTTATCTTTCTTTATTCTATTATTATTCTTTATTTATTATTTCATTTATTTCTTTAATATTTATGATTTCTATTACTACATTTTACACTCCCATTATTACTCTTATCATTTCCAATTTGGTATTATATGAACGGAGCCTGGATACTTTATTTTATCAGTACAAGTAAACCATCAATTCTTTGAATTGATAATATTGATCCCCAATAGGAATTATTGTGCTTCACGCTCCAAATTATTGATGGTTCAATCAATACAATATCCAATATATATTTATATTTATTGGATTGGGCGAAACAGAGAATACTCGATCGGGGGAGATAACGGGGAAATACCATATGACCAATATGTCTGACAAGTCGCACTATACGTCAACCCAAACTGCATCTTCCTCTCCAGGATTCCGAAAAGGCACTTTTGGAACACCAATGGGCATTAAGATAAATAAAAAAATGAAGTACTATACTTTACTTTAATATGAAAACGTAACAATGGTTTATTGTCTTCATCATTTTTTCTCTTTATTTTCCATTTTTATATATTTTTATATTCTATATATATTCTATTATTATTCTATATTCTATATTTTATTTTTTTTTAA